GTAAAACAGATCAAACTTATTATTTTATTGATTGTCGAAATGATTCGAACTGTTTTAAAGACTCAACATGCATTTTTTTTGCATTGGGCTCTTTTATTAACTGATAGAAATATCAGCTAATCCACCATATTTTTTCTTGACAGGAAGATAATGAGATGGCTCCATGTGCTCTGATTCATTATTTTATTCTGATTCAGGAGCAATACCAAAGTGTTTCAAAGAGGAGTGACTTTGACGTAGGTCTGCCTCCGGCCTAGATCAACCTGACGAGTCTCTATCGCTACGCTCCAAGAGTCAAATATGATACTTCATACACCTTAAAGTTCATAGGGCGAAAAGAGGTCCTTTTGAGGTCCTTATACTCATATTCACTGTGCCTAGCATTGAATGGACTGGGTATTCACCTTATCAATGATCAAATCACTGGCGGGTTCTATTTGGCACCTGAATTGGTACCCCAATTGGACTGAACAAAATTTTTGTCAGGCTATTGTTCCCCCGAATTTATGGAGTAAGACATCGATTTCTCAATAAGATCAATTCTGTTGATTGCACGATGGACCCCCCTGAAAAAGCATTGGCGCACGTGTAAACGAGGTGCTCTACCTAACTGAGCTATAGCCCTTTTCCCTTTTCATAGATATCTTAACATCTAGATAATTTATTGTCAAGATGGATATTTCATAATCCCACATGATAGCTCTCTGATCCGTTTCCTGCCAAGGATTGGTATTGCTTAGAAGTCATATTCGATCTATAATTAGAATCCCCGATGTGTCCTGCTTTTTCTATTTGATGATAAATAACCTACTTAACTCAGTGGTTAGAGTGTTGCTTTCATACGGCGGAAGTCATTGGTTCAAATCCAATAGTAGGTAGAACTTATTAGATACTGGAGTCAATGGTATCTAATAAGTTTTTCTACCCATCTTCTTTTTTTTTTTTTATTATTTAGCCTTGGATCTAGAAAAAATATAGAAATAGAACAAGGGTCCCTTTCGAATGAAGAAATAATAAAATATTGTTCCCAGATAGCTCAATTGGTCAAATTCGAACCAATTGCATCTTCGTTTGTTGCTTTGGATGAATGTCCGAAAGAACCACTTGAAGTAATGAATCTTATTCTATTCAGTTATATTAAAAAAAGATTTCCAAGTTCCTTCCATCATGTTGAGAATGAGAAAGCATTCATTCTTTAGTTCATTTCAAAATACTTCAATTGGTACGCGCAAGAAATAGGCCAATTCAGCAGCTTTTTGTTCAATTTCTCGTGGGGTCAAATTCTCATCAGTACGAGTCAAGGGAATGGCCCCCTGGCCTCTGATTTCCATATAAAGGACACGACGAGGATAAAGACCCTCTTTCACTTCCATTCTGATCGACTGGATATCTCTCATAGGGAATCGAAGGAAGATGCGACGATTTATTCCAGGAAATCCCCAACGAAAAATACACACTATTCCCTCTTTTCTATCGAAAAGATCATAACCACTACCTACATTCCACGAAATTGTGCACCACAAATAGGAACTAATAAACAGACCCGCGATCCCATAGAAAGACATCACAATCCCTTGGGGGAAAAAAAGAATTTGTTGAGAGGGGAATAAGGATATCAGATTCCTACCAAGATAACTAGAAGTTCCAACCAATAAGAATCCCAATGAACCTAAAAAAAGGATACAGGCCCAGCAGAAATTACTTGTTTTTCGAGATTCTGTTATAAGTTCTATCCATATACGTTCTGATTGCCAGTTCATATTAGATCCGGTTCCATTCTATTGGAATTCAGAGAAGAGAATGAGTCAAATGAATTTGACTTTACTTTATTTGTTTTGATACCGAAGTCACTCTCATCAACTAGCACCATGATGATGTAAACCATCAGGAGTAATTCATCGAATTGGTTAGATATAAAAAAATAACACCCCCCTAGATGATCCGACTATGTATATCTACATACATATAGATACATTGACTTTCAATTTCAGATATTCGCAGATCTAGTAAAAAAAGCGGTTCAGCTATACCCGCATATAATATACAGACATTTATGCATATATCATGGATCTGCATGCATAACAATAACCGCTTTTTTTGTGCTCGGAGGGATCCACATGTCGTACCGTAACCTATTCTACTAATAGATATCTTTATTATGATCCAAGTCCAAGTGTTAAAGTAAATTGATGAGATTTGATCCCATCGGATCTAAAGAATCTTGTTTTTTTGGACATGAAGAAATAAAGAAGCCATTGCAATTGCCGGAAATACTAGGCCCACTAAAGGCACAAAAATAGAGGGGAAATTGAGATCTGTCATAGAATGGGTACCTCGATTTAATATTTGTACCTGTTATAAATAGATCTTATGATCAGTATATCTATTATAAGTATAGAATAAGTGCAAGGAATATAGAACTAAATGAAATAAGTGTACCTATTCATTTTTCTACACGAAATAGATGTATGATAATCCGCTTTTTTATTAGTGCTCTACTTTATTGAATTGAAATTGAATTTTGATTCGACGGAAAGAAACCGTGTAGCTGAAATAACTCACTCAGAACGCCCTTTAAAGGATTACGTGGTACAATTGAATCCAATAAGCCCTTATAGAATGAATACTCAGCTTCTTGTACACCTTCGGGTACTGTCACCTTCAATAATTCTTCAATTATTATTTTACCCGCAAAAGCGATGTAGGCAGTGGGTTCAGCAATAATGATATCTCCCAACATACCAAAACTGGCTGTCACTCCGCCGGTTGTAGGCGATGTAAGGATTGATATATAGAATAACTTTTGCTTTAATTGATAATCATATAAAGCAGAAGATATTTTAGCCATTTGCATCAAGCTCAAAGTTCCTTCTTGCATACGTGCTCCTCCAGAAGCACACACTATAATAAGAGGTAAAGATCTATTAGTAGCATACTCGATCAAACGGGTGATTTTTTCGCCTACTACGGATCCCATACTACCTCCTATGAACTCAAAATCCATAAACCCCATTGCTATGGGAATACCGTTTAATTGACCTATGCCTGTTTGAACCGCTTCATTTAAACCTGTTTTTCTTTGATTCGAATTGATCTTCTCTAGATAAGTTTCCTCTTCTACCTCTTCTACCTCTTCTACCTCTTCCGCCTCTTTCCCCTCTTCCCACTCTTCCGCCTCTTCCGAGTTAAAATCAATCGGGTCGACAGAGAACATGTCTTCATCCATAGGATTCCAGGTGCCCGGATCAACCGAAAGTTCGATTCTATCTGAACTATTCATTTTCAAATGAAATCCACAATATTCACAAATATTCATTTTTGACTTCAAAGTTTTCTTATAATTTGATATATAACAATTTTCGCATACAACCCATAAATGTTTGAATTTTTTAAATCTATTTGAACTATCACTGTCACTATCACTTATACTTTCATCACTATATTTATCACTGTAATCGGTATAGTTATCGACGGGAATAAAAGTGCGATTAATATAAGAAACGCTCCCCTTTATATTTTCATCGCTATCATTATCAATGTCACTGTCGTTTATACTTTTACCGCTATCACTTATACTTTCATCACTATATTTATCACTGTAATCAGTATAGTCATCAGTATGAATAAAAGCGTAATTAATATTAGAAAGACTCCCCTTTATATTTTCATCGCTATCATTATCAATGTCACTTTCGCTTATACTTTCACTACTATCACTGTCACGGTCACTACCGATTTCAGAACAAAGATAACTATCAATCCAACTTTTAATGTGATTACTCCAACTATATTGAGTATCGCTGTCACTATCACTACGGATTTCAGAACAAAGATAACCCTCAATGCAACTTTTAATGTGATTATTCCAACTATTTTGAGTATCATACATGTCACAATCATCGTAGCGATTGTGACTCTTAGACCTCAGAGAACTAGAAAAAGAAATTTCTAGTTTACTCAGAAAAGAACTATCATTGTCAATCTCAAAAATCTGATTTTCCATATCAAAATCTACGAAATAGTTGCTACCATTATTATCCCTAACGAAAAAAGTTTTATCAGAGATGAAATTCCAAATGTCCCCGATACCTAAAAAATAATCAACATTACTGCAACTATAACTGTCACTATTGCTCCAACTATGAATGTTTTTATCCGTATCATTTAGAATGGGGTCTTCACTTCCACTGGTATTTCCAATAGGACGGCCAAGACTGTCCATTGCTTTACTTAGCCCACGCCCGCGTTCTAACTCATTATTATTTAACAATATGAAATTTAACCACCGCTTTTCCATAGAGCTTTCCCCCTATTTGATTTGAAAATACAATAGATGAATAGTCATTTGATGAATAATCGTTTTCCTATTTCATTTCCGATCAGAATAAGTAAATCACTAGAATCATTAACTAAATACGAGGGAGCATTGAAAAAAAAAAAAAAAAATTCTCGTTTATGGGAATCGGGAGTATCAATATATGATGGAACCTTTTCTTCAATTCTAAATAGAAAGAGGGGCTTCTCCCATGTCATGTCCAAATTCATTCTCATCGAAAAAATCAATATTCTTCCTAGAAAGAATTCCTTTTCGTAGAATCTCTTAGAATAGAATATTGAGTTCCTATTGGAACACCGAATGAAAAGAACAACAGACAGGATAGGTAGAAGGAGTTGTGACCCTTGGCTTGATCTATGGTCCGAAACTACGGGATATAAAATGATCCACCAATCCTAAGGATCCATAGGATTTTTTATGGATTCAACAATAGAAGCTTTGAGTCCTTTAGTCTTAGCTTTGATCTTGTATTTAAGATCTTGTATCTATCTATATCTAGGTAAGGTATGTACACATATTGATATATGCAATATATATGAAGATAGGATCTTTATTCTTTAGTTCGGCTCAATCCTTTTAGTAAAAGATTGGGCCGAGTTTAATTGCAATTAGGGGAAGGAGCGAGAATTACTGGATTACATCCAACGTATCCACTGCTTCGAAT